AATAAAGTGGCTGAGAATATATAGGCGGTAGATTGTAAATCTATAAACGAATTTTTAATTCCTTTATTAAACTCTATAGTATAAATAATAACATTAAATTGCAAGTTTAGAGATGTGTAAATCACTAGGGTTTAAAAGTAATTATAGAATTTAAAAGAATAAAACTTTTTTTTAAAGCTTTGAAGGCTTTTAGTTTAAATAACTTAAAATTCTAGATTAATAAAAAATAAATAGGTATTAAAAGTCCAATGAAATTAAAAGATGTTTTTAGTAGAAGAGAGGTATTAGAAGTAAGTGATTTATATTTTATGTTAAAGTTTATAATAGGATTTAAAAGTAAAATAAATATAATAATAATACGTAAATAAAAATATAAAGTGATTAGTGCTGATAATAGTAAAAAGAATAAAGGAATATAAAGATTTATGTTTACTATTATTTGGATTAATATTCATTTAGGAATAAATCCTGTAAAAGGAGGTAAACCTCCTAAAGATAGAAAATTAAAAGAAATTAAAATTGAATGAAGAATTCTGTTTTGGTCTGATTGTATAAGATTCGATAAAGTAAAGGTTTGGAGGTTATAAAATATACTTGTAATTGATAAAAGAATGAGTGAATAAATAATAAAATAAAATAGTCAAAAAATATCACCGGTTGAAATTGCGATTATTATTCAAGATATATGATTAATTGATGAAAAAGCAATAATTTTACGTAAGTATAATAAATTTAAGCCTCCTAATGCTCCTACAATAGCTGATAAAATAGAAAAAAAAATGATTATTTTAATTAAAATAATATTAATTATTAAATATGATAGCAAAATTATGGGAGCAAGTTTTTGAATTGTAGATAACAAAAATACTTGAGGTCAATTTAAACCTTCTATAACTTGAGGGAATCAAAAATGAAATGGAGCACTAGCTAATTTTAATAATAAAGCTAAAAAGATAAAAATATATCTGATAAAAAGAAATAATAAAGAAAGAAATCCTGATGAAATAAATATAGCTGACCCTAAAGCTTGAATAAGAAAATATTTTAAAGCAGCTTCTGAGTAATAAGAATTTATTTTTAGTGAAATTAGTGGAATAAAAGATATTATATTTAATTCTAATCCAACTCAAGCTCCAAACCAAGAAGATGAAGAAATTGAAATAATGGATCCTAGGATTAAGGTAAAAATAAAAATAATATACGATATAGGAAAAAACATTAAAAAGAGAATATTATTTTCATTTACGGGGTATGAGCCCATTAGCTTAGGATTCTTAGCTTATCTTTTTGTTATAAAAAAATAATATAGGTAGGAACCTACATGATTAGCTCTATCAAAGCTATCCTTTTAAATCAGGCACTATATTGTTAATAGAATAGTTGAATGGTTTTGTAAATAAAAGAATAAAAGTTAATTAATTAATATGGACAAAGATTTATTTGTTGATGTAAAAGCATAAAAAGTTTTGATCTTTTAAGGAATGGTGTAAATCCATTACAAATAAATAAATTAAAGAAATAATTATTTGTTGTTTTTTAAGAAAAAAGTTATTATTACAAAGTTGTGTATAAATGGAATAATATTTATATATATATATACATATATTTAATTACATTTTTATATTAATATATAATTATAATGATCTTGTTAAATATAGATAATAAAAATATAATTATTACCCTCTTATATTAGAAACAATTTCATTGGTCTTAACATACTCTCCTTCTGGAGCTAGGATGAGTGTTAAGACCATGAAATTGTTTCTCTCTTAATTTTCGAACAAATTATATATATTTAAAGTATATAAGTCGTAATTTAAATATTATTGTTTTCTCTTTCAAGTCTAAGAGTTAAAACAAGATATTTAATTAATATATATTCAAATATATTATTCTAGTTTTTTTTGTATTATATTATTATATTCATATTAAATGTAGTTGAAATGGGTTGGTTCTTGGTATATTAATAAATATAGACAGATATTTTTATATAGGGTTTGGAAGGTATCTATTTTAAATGATATATATCGGTATCAGAAATTTATACATTTAATTTATATATTTTCTATAAAGTATATTGGTATATATACATATATATGTATATAAGTGTTATTGTATAAAAAAAAAGTATAATTTATACAAACATTAAATTTATAAGTTAATTAATAATAAAAATAGTTCTATTTAGAAATTATGTTTAATTTTGGCTTAAGTTTTTATTTTTTTATTAAATTTGCATGAAAATTATTAAGTGTGTTAAAATTATTTAATTATATATTAGATAAACGTTATAATAAAATAAAATTTATGAATTATATAATCTCAGCATAAGTTATTAGAATGTATACGAGTGTATGATTTAGTAATAATATAATTAGGTCTGATAAACATTTGTGCCAGCATTCGCGGTTATACTTTGAAGTTAAATAAAAATTATTAGTATTTAGTTAAATGAATGGATTTTATGAAATTTATAAATAATAGGAGGTAAAATTTAATTATTATTTTATATTGAGTTTATAATTGTAATTGAAGCTAAAAAATCTAACTTATAAACTAGGATTAGATACCCTATTATTTTAGAAAAAATATAAAACTAGATTATTATTAGTTATATACTTTAAAATTTAAAAATTTGGCGGTGATTTAATCCTTTTAGAGGAACTTGTTTTTTAATCGATAAACCACGAAGAATCTTACTTATTTTAGTTATTTAATATCAGTTTGTATACCATCATTATCAGATAATTCTAAAAAGAAAAATTATTAAAAATAAATTAATTATTAAAATTAGATCATGTTCCAGCTTATAGATAAGATAAAATGAGTTACAATAAATTATTTTATAAATGGATTAATAAGATAAAAATTATTATGAAGGAGGATTTGATAGTATTATAATTTTTAATAAGTTTATAAGAAATAGGCTCTAAATCATGTACATATCGCCCGTCGCTTTCATTTATAAATGAAATAAGTCGTAACATAGTAGATGTACTGGAAAGTGTATCTAGAATTAATCAAAGTATAGTTAAATTAGTCTAACATTTCATTTACGTTGAGAAAAATTATCGTGCAATTCGGTTTACTTTGTAGATTTTAATAACTTGTTTTGTTTATATTTTTAAAGTTTTTTTAGGAAAAATAATTTTATTAAATTAATTTATTATAGTAGTTTTTAATAAAATAATACATAAGATAAACTATAGAAAAAAGTACTGTAAAGGAAAGTTTTAATAATGAAAGATTTATATAGTAATTTTAAAAGTTTTTACCTTGTGTATCAGGGAAAATTTATATAATCTAATTATTGTAGAGATCTCGAAATAAAAACAGTTAATTTTATAAAAAGTTTTTGTGGAAAATAAATTTTTAATATAAAATTAAAGATGAAATGTCAGTCGAGTTTTATTATATCTAGTTTTTTAAAAAATAAATTAAATTTATTTTTTATATTATATTTTATATAAAAATAAAGTATAGGAGGGATTAGCTTCTTATAAGGAAATAATAAAAAGTTATTTTAATTTTATTGTTATTTGAATTAGTCTTAAAAGTAGACATATTTATATAGTGTTTTAACTAATTTTTATTAATGTAATATTTATAAATAACTTTATGTATAATTATTAAAAAATATATTATAATAAAATAAGCTTAAATATAATGATTTTATTAGTAAAAATTTATATTAAATTTAAAAGTAAAATAATATTTATTGTTTAATAAAGGTTACGATAATATAAAGGAACTCGGCAAATAGTTTTTCTGCCTGTTTATCAAAAACATGTCTGTTTGTAGTTATAAAAAGTTTAGCCTGCCCACTGATAAAAAAATTTAAGGGCCGCAGTATCCTGACTGTGCAAAGGTAGCATAATCGTTAGTTTTTTAATTGAAATCTTGTATGAATGGTTTGACAAGAAAAAATCTGTCTTTATAATTATTTATTGAATTTAACTTTTAAGTGAAAAGGCTTAAATAAATTAAAAAGACGATAAGACCCTATAAAATTTAATATTAATTAATCATTTAGTAAAATTTTGTTATATAAATATTTAATGATTAATTATTATTTTATTGGGGTGATAATGGTAAAATGACTATTAACTGTTTATTATTTTATTACAAAAATTATTGAATATATTTTAATAAATGATCCTTGTTAAAGATTAAGAGTTTAAGTTACTTTAGGGATAACAGCGTTATTTTCTTTGAGAGTCCTTATCGAGAAGAGAGTTTGCGACCTCGATGTTGAATTAAAATATCTATATAATTGTAGCAGTTATATAAGAAGGTCTGTTCGACCTTTAAATTTTTACATGATTTGAGTTCAAACCGGTGTAAGCCAGGTTGGTTTCTATCTTTTAATATAATAAGAATTGTTTTAGTACGAAAGGATTAAATAATTAAAATTATTTTGAGTTTTAAAAACTATTTTGGCAGATAATTATGTACTGGATTTAGGATCCTGTGAAATAGAGTAAATCTATAAGTAGTTAAATTTTTAGAGAAGATATCTAATTATTTTGTGACTTTAATAATTGTGGAAATTATCAATTTTTTAGTATTAATTGTTTGTGTATTAGTTGGAGTAGCTTTTGTTACTTTATTAGAACGAAAAATTTTAGGTTATATTCAAATTCGTAAAGGGCCTAATAAAGTAGGATATATAGGTATTTTACAGCCTTTTTCAGATGCTGTAAAGCTTTTTACTAAAGAGCAAGTAATTCCTACTGTATCTAATTTTTTAATTTATTATATATGCCCTATTTTTAGTTTATTTATTTCATTATTAGTTTGAGTAGTTATACCTTATGAAATTAATTTGATGAGATTTAATTTAAGAATTTTATTTTTTTTGGCTTGTTTAAGTATAGGAGTTTATTCTACTATAATTGCTGGTTGATCTTCAAATTGTAAGTATTCTCTTTTAGGGAGGTTACGTGCTGTTGCTCAAACTATTTCTTATGAAGTAAGATTGGCTTTAATTTTATTGTCTTTTGTGATATTAGTTGGAGGATTTAGTTTGAGTTTATTTAATGAATATCAAATGAGTTTTTGATTTATTATTATTGCATTTCCATTAAGTATAGTATGATTTAGTTCTTGTTTAGCTGAAACTAATCGAACTCCGTTTGATTTTGCAGAAGGTGAGTCAGAATTAGTTTCTGGATTTAATACTGAATATGGTGCTGGAGGATTTGCGTTAATTTTTATGGCAGAATATGCTAGAATTTTATTTATAAGAGTTCTTTTTGTTATTTTCTTTTTAGGAAGAAGTCCATTTAGAGTAGTATTTTATGTTAAGAGGGTTATGATTGTTTTTATTTTTGTGTGAGTTCGTGGAACATTGCCACGATTACGATATGATAAATTAATATATTTAGCTTGAAAAAGTTATTTACCTTTGTCAATTAACTATTTAATTTTTTTTTTAGGATTTAAAATATTTTGTTTTGTTTTAATTTATAATTAAAATAATATGTGAATATAAAGACTACTAAGAAATTTTTATCTTATTTAATGTTTTCAAAACATTTGTTTTAAATTAAACTAAATAATCATTTTAATATATTATCTCACCAGATTAATAAAAGTGGATTAATTAAATAATATAAAAAATATAAAATTGTTAGTATTTGGCCTGTTAAAATATAAGGATCTTCGACTGGTCGTGCTCCAATTCAAGTTAAAAGGAATACAATTACTACGAAAATTCAAAATAAAATTTGATTTAAAGGGTAGGATCTAAGTCTTTGGAATTTTGATACATGTGTAAAAGGTAAAATTATTAAAATTGCAATTGATGCAATTAAAGCAATAACTCCTCCTAGCTTATTAGGAATTGACCGTAAGATAGCATAAGCAAATAAGAAATATCATTCTGGTTGAATGTGAGGGGGAGTTACTAAAGGATTAGCTGGAATGAAATTATCAGGATCACCTAGAAAATAAGGGGCTAATAAGGTTAATAATAATAATATAGTCAATATTACAACAAATCCTACAATGTCTTTAAATGTAAAATAAGGATGAAATGGTACTTTATCTGATTGTCTTGAAATACCTAAAGGATTATTTGCCCCAGCTTGATGAAGGAATAAAATATGAATTATTGAAAAAGCTGCTGCTACAAGTGGTAAAATAAAATGAAAGGAAAAAAATCGGGTTAAAGTAGCATTGTCTACAGAAAATCCTCCTCAAATTCATTGAACCAATTCGGTTCCAATATAAGGAATGGCTGAAAATAAGTTTGTAATAACTGTTGCTCCTCAAAAAGATATTTGACCTCATGGTAGAACATAACCTAAAAATGCGGTTGCTATGATTATAAATAAAATAACTACTCCTACTATTCAGGCATGGAAATTTATATAAGATCTAAAATAAATTCCTCGCCCAATGTGAATATATAAACAAATGAAAAAGAAAGAAGCTCCATTAGCATGTAATGTTCGTAAAAATCATCCATAATTTACGTCTCGGCAAATATGAGCAACCCTAGAAAAAGCAAGATCAATGTGGGCAGTATAATGCATAGCTAGAAATAAACCAGTAGCAATTTGGACAATTAAGCATAAGCCTAATAATGATCCAAAGTTTCAGAATGTGGAAATATTTCTGGGAAGCGGCATATCAACTAAAGCATTATTAGCAATTTTAAATAATGGGTGAGATTTTCGTAAAGGTGTTGTCAATTATTGTAATAGTCGTAAAGGTCCTTTAAATAAATTAGTAATTTTTACTACAATAATTAATATAAGTAGAAGATAACAAATGATAAAAATAGTAAAAATTATTGAAGGAGAATTGTAAATTCAATTGATAATAAATGGAGTAGATCTTAATAATTTAAATGAAGAAGGTTGAAGTGATGATGAATTTAATATTAAGAAAGGATCTATAAATAAAAATAGGAAAGAGATAAATCTTATAATGAAAAATAGGAACAATAATGAAGTTGAAAAATAAAATGATTCATTGGAAGCTAAAGAAGCTACGTAAATAAATAAAACCAATATTCCACCTAGAAAAACTAAGAATAAAATATAAGAGAATCAAAATGAATAAGTTGAAATTCCTACTGTAATAGAAATTAAAATTGTTTGAATTAATAAAGTTAAACCTATTGCTAAAGGGTGTGAAAGTTGTGTGAACAAAATTGAAAAAGTAAATAATAAAGGAATAGTTAATATTAGAATATCAGAGAATAGTTTAAAAAAAAATATTAGTTTTGGGAATTAAAAATAAAGAAAGTATCTTTTTCTCTGAAGTTTTAAGAAATATATTTCATTTTTGATTTACAAGACCAAAGTTTTAAATTTAAACTATTAAAACTAAACTAATGATAAATTTTAGATTTCTAATAACAATAAGTTCTTTGTTTATAATTTTTTGTGGTTTATGAGGATTTATTTCTTATCATAAACATTTATTAAATTCATTATTAAGATTAGAATTTATAATATTGGGGATTTTTTGACTTTTAAGATTACAAATAATTAATGTAGGTAGAGAAATTTATTTTTCTTTATTTTTTTTAACTTTAGTAGTATGTGAAGGTGCTCTTGGTTTATCATTGTTAATTTTAATTGTTCGTAGACATGGGAATGATTATTTTAAAAGATTTAATATTTTAGAATGTTAAAAATTATATTACCTATAATTATATTGATAAAATTTAAAAATGATTGAAATTTAATTCAAGTTGGGTTAGGGTTAGTAAGATTTTTAGTTGGATTAAATTGTTTTAGAAATATAAATATATATAATTTAGGATTTGGATTTGGGATGGATTATATTAGATATATTATAATTTATTTAAGTTCTTGAATTATGTTTTTGATTATTATTTCTAGAATACAAGTAAAATTTAAAGAAAAATTTCCTATAATATTTATTACTGTAAATTTATTTTTATTACTTAGTCTTTATTTAACTTTTTCTACTTTAAATTATTTATTGTTTTATATTAGTTTTGAAATATCATTAATCCCTACATTAATTTTAATTTTAGGTTGAGGATATCAACCAGAACGTATTCAGGCTGGTATTTATATATTGTTCTATACTTTAGCTTTGTCATTACCTTTATTATGTTCTTTATTATATATTTATTACAAAGAAGGTAGTTTAATAATATTATTAATAAAACCAATTTTTACTTTAAATTATGTTAGGATAATTTGGTATTTTAGTAGAGTAATGGCTTTTTTAGTAAAATTACCTATATATATATTTCATTTATGGCTACCTAAAGCTCATGTAGAGGCTCCTGTTGCAGGATCTATAATTTTGGCTGGTGTTTTATTAAAGTTAGGTGGGTATGGATTAATTCGGGTTTTAATTTTATTTCAAAAAATTAGTTTAAATTTTTCTTGATTATGGGTAAGAATCAGGTTAATAGGTGGAATTATTATTAGATTAGTATGTTTACGACAAGTAGATATAAAATCTTTAATTGCTTATTCTTCTGTAGTACATATAAGGTTAGTATTATGTGGTTTAATGATTTTTAGTTGATGAGGGTTAATGGGGGCTGTTGTAGTGATAGTAGGCCATGGTTTGTGTTCTTCTGGTCTTTTTTGTATAGCTAATATAGTATATGAACGAGTAGGAAGTCGAAGGCTTTTAATTAGTAAGGGATTATTAAATTATATACCTAGGATAGGTTTATGATGATTTTTATTAAGAGTTGGTAACATAGCAGCTCCTCCTACTTTAAATTTATTTGGTGAAATTAGTTTAATTATTAGTTTAATAAGATGAAATAAATTAAGGATGTTAGGGTTAATGTTACTTTCTTTTTTTAGAGCTAGATACACATTATATATATATAGATTAAGTCAACATGGAATTTTTTACAGGTCTTTATATTCTTGTAGTTCTGGTAAAGTGAGTGAGTATTTAGTATTATTTTTACATTGATTTCCTCTAAATATATTAATTTTAAATTTAAATGTAGTTAGTGGAATTATAATATATCTAAAAAAATGAATATTAAGATTTAAGAATAGATAATGGTTTGAAAAATTTATATACATATTATTAGAATATTATTTTTAGGTTTATGTTCTTTTATTTGTTGAATTATATTTTTATTAAAGATATTTTCTGGAGAAACTAGTATAATTGAATGAGAATTAATGAGGTTAAATTCTTTATCAGTCATTTTTGTTTTGATTTTTGATTGGATTTCTATATTATTTTTGTCTTTTGTTTTATTAATTTCTAGAAGAGTAATATTTTATAGAGGAAGTTATATAACTGGTGATAAAAGATTTAATCGATTTATATATCTTGTTTTAGCTTTTGTATTTTCTATAGCTATAATAGTTTTAAGACCTAATTTGATTAGAATTCTGTTAGGATGAGATGGATTAGGTTTAGTATCTTATGCTCTTGTAATTTATTACCAAAACGAGAAATCTGCTAATGCAGGGATACTAACTATTTTGTCTAACCGAGTTGGAGATGTTGCTATTTTATTGAGAATTGGATTAATAATAAGGTTAGGAAGTTGAAATTTTGTTGTTTATAGGTATTATATTTTGGATAAAGAATGAATTTTATTAAAATTTTTAATTATATTAGCTGCAATAACTAAAAGTGCTCAAATTCCTTTTTCTGCTTGATTACCTGCAGCAATAGCTGCACCTACCCCTGTTTCTGCTTTAGTTCATTCATCAACTCTTGTAACTGCAGGAGTTTATTTGATAATTCGGTTTAGTTCTGCTTTAGAGAATTCTAAAATTCAAAGTTGATTATTATTAGTTTCTTGTTTAACAATATTTATAGCTGGATTAGGTGCTAATTTTGAGTATGATTTAAAAAAAATTATTGCTTTATCTACTTTAAGACAATTAGGTGTAATATTGAGAATTTTAGCTTTAGGTTATCCTGATTTATCTTTTTTTCATTTATTAAGTCATGCTTTATTTAAAGCTTTGTTGTTTATATGTGCAGGAGTAATTATTCATAGAGTAGGAGGTTACCAAGATATTCGAAATATAGGTTGTTTAATTAAGTTTATACCATTAAGAGTAGCTTATATGACTGTTGCGAATTTAGCTTTATGTGGGTTTCCTTTTTTAGCAGGATTTTATTCAAAAGATATAATTTTAGAGATAGCTTTTATAAGATGAATTAATTTTATTTCTTTTTTATTGTATATTTTTGCTACAGGACTAACTGTAAGTTATACAATACGTTTAGTATTTTATAGATTAAGAGGAGAATATAATTTAAGATCTTTAAATAATGTATCTGATGAAGATAAAATTATAAATAATTCTATAACTTTATTAGGATTTAGAGCAATTATTATAGGAGCGGTATTATCATGGTTATTGTTTCCAGAACCTTATATAATTTGTATGAGAGTATTAATAAAAAATTCTGTTTTAATAATTACGTTATTGAGTGCATTTTTAGGTTATATATTGAATTTATTGAATGTAAGTTATAATTTAAAGTCTTTAGTAAGTTATAAATTTGTAGTAATATTTGGTTCAATATGGTTTATACCATTTTTAAGAACTAAAAAAATTAGTGAAATTAATCTTTACAGCGGAGTTATAATGGAAAAATTAATAGATAAAGGTTGATATGAGTATCTAGGAGGACAAGGATTATATTATAGGTTTTCAAAGTTATTTTTTATATTAAATTTATTACAAATAAATAGTATTAAGGTTTTTATAAAAGTATTTATTATTGGAGTTGTTATAATAATATTTATATTTTTATAAATAAATTTATATAATTTATATAGAATATTGCATTGAAGCTGCAAAAGAAACATAGTTTGTTTATAAATAACTCAAATAGTTTAAATGAAAAAAATATTAGTTTGTGGCGCTTAAGATGTAACTTTTACTTTGAGTAATTTAACTTTATTTTTAGAAATAAGATATTTCAGTTTTGTAATGAAAATACAACGTGTTAAATTACACTATAAAAACAGGAATATAAACGGAATTTAACCGCTTAAATAAAAGTTAGAAGCTTTGTTTTTGTCATAATATTCCTTCTTGATAGGAATTAATTAAAAATTCAATTTTATTATTAACAGTAATATACCTCTATTTTGGTTTCTATCAAAAAAATTAGAAGGCTGGAAGCCTAAATTTTAGGTCGAAACTAAATGCAATAATTCGCTTTCTAATTAAAAATTAAACCAGTTTTGAAAACTCCTTATGAATGCAACTCATATGTCATTATATTGACTATGGTTTAAGTTAAGATCAATTTAAAGCTCCCTGGAATCATTCATAATAAAGTCCAAGTAAAAGAATAAATAAAAATGTAATTCTTGTAAAAAATCAAGAAAAGATATTTGTTAAGTTTAAAGTTGAAGCAATAGGTAGTAATAATGTAATTTCTACATCAAAAATTAAAAAAATTACAGCAATTAAAAAAAATCGTAAAGAAAATGGTAATCGAGCAGATCCTTTAGGATCAAATCCACATTCATATGGTGAATTTTTTTCTCGATCTATAATTGTTTTTTTTGATAAAATAGTTGCGATAAGTATAACCAAATATGAAATAATAAATGTTAAAATTGAAATTGTTAATATTGTAAAAATTATTTTTTCTAAATTATTTAGACCTTTTGATTGGAAGTCAAATATACTATTTATACTAAAAAAATTATCCACCTCATCAGTAAATAAAAATATATAAGAATAATCATACTACATCAACAAAATGTCAATATCAAGCAGCAGCTTCAAATCCTAAATGATGTGAGGATGAAAAATGACATTTATAAAGTCGTAAAAAACAAACGGATAAGAATGTTGTTCCAATAATAACATGGAGGCCATGAAATCCAGTAGCTACAAAAAATGTTGATCCAAATACTGAGTCAGCAATAGTAAAAGGAGCTTCAATATATTCATATGCTTGGAGTAAAGTAAAATAAAATCCTAAAATAATAGTTAAACCAAGTCTTTGGATTGCTTGGTTGTGATTAGCTTCTATAATAGCATGGTGAGCTCAAGTGACTGTCGCTCCTGAGGAAAGTAAAATAGTTGTATTTAAAAGGGGAATTTGAAATGGATTAAAAGGTTGAATACCTAAAGGAGGTCAATATATTCCAATTTCTACAGTTGGAGAAAGTCTTCTATGAAAAAAGGCTCAAAAAAAAGAAAAAAAAAATAATACTTCTGATAAAATAAATAAAATTATACCTCATCGTAATCCTTTTATTACTGTTAAAGTATGTAATCCTTGATAAGTTCCTTCACGAGTTACATCTCGTCATCATTGAATTATAGTTAAAATAGTTGCAATAAATCTTAAAATAAAAAAATTTATATTATATTGATGAAATCATTTTACTAAACCTGTTGTTAGTATTATAGCTCTAATTGAACCAGTAAGTGGTCAAGGTCTTATATCTACTAAATGATAAGGATGAAATCCATGAGATGATGTCATTAGTTAATTTCTCCTGTATAGAGAGTTCTAAGAACTGCAAATACATATGATTGGATAATTGCAACTGCAGATTCCAAAATTAACAGAAGAATTTGAGCAACAACAAGGATAGATAATATAGATAGTGTTAATGAAGGTCCCACTCCTCCTAATAAAGTTAAAAGTAAATGACCGGCAATTATATTAGCGGCTAATCGAATAGCTAATGTTCCAGGTCGAATAATATTTCTAATAGTTTCAATTAATACTATAAATGGCATGAGAGCAAAAGGAGTACCTTGGGGTACTAAATGGGCAAATATATGCTTAGTGTGTGTAAACCAACCAAATACTATTAATGTTAATCATAAAGGTAAAGATAAAGATAGAGTTATTGCTATATGTCTTGATCTAGTGAACACATAAGGTAAAAGACCTAAAAAATTATTAAAAACAATAAATCTAAATAAGGCTACAAATAATATAGTTGATCCAATATGAGAAGGTTGTAATAAAGCTTTAAATTCTTTATGAAGAATTTGAATTATTTTTCTTCACAATAATGATCAACGTGAAGGGGAAGCTCAGTATAAGTAAGGTAGAAATGTTAATCCTAAGAAAGTAGAGATTCAATTTATTGAAAGATTAAAAATTCTTGAAGAAGGCTCAAAAATCGAAAATAGATTTGTTATAATTTTCAAGATTTAGAAAAAAATTTTTTTTCAAAAGAAATAAAAGATATATTATTATAAGGTTTGATAAAATAGTTTAATATAAAAAACAATAAAAGAATTGATAAAAAGAAGATAAATAAATATAATCAGTAAAGAGGAGCTATTTGAGGCATTAAGAAATATCTTAAAAAAAGATAACTTATATATGACAAACATACGTTATATATTTAACTAATTTCTTTCACCAGAAGTAAACGTTAATATACTATAATAGATTTAAAAGATCTATACTTACTTTCAGTCATCGGGTGAATCTTCAATTGATAGGGAAATTCAGTTTAAAAATGAATTAATAGAAACTCTTTCAATTACAATAGGTATAAATCTATGATTTGCTCCACAAATTTCTGAACATTGTCCATAAAATAAACCTGGTCGATTAATTATAAATCTGGTTTGATTAAGTCGGCCAGGAATTGCATCTGCTTTAATACCTAGTGAAGGTACGGTTCAAGAGTGAATAACATCAGCTGCCCTAATAAGAATTCGAATTTGTGTATTTATAGGTAAAATTGTTCGATTATCTACATCTAATAAACGAAATTCTGAATTTTGTAGTTCATTAGATGGAATTATATAAGAGTCAAATTCTATTTGTAAAAAATCGGAATATTCATATCTTCAGTATCATTGATGTCCAATTGTTTTGAGAGTTATTGATGGATTATTTACTTCATCTAGTAAGTATAATAAACGTAGTGATGGAAGAGCAATGAAAATAAGAATAAACGCAGGAATTGATGTTCAAATAATTTCAATTGGTTGATTTTCTAATATATATCGATTAATAAATGAATTAAAAAATAAGGTTGATATTATATATCCTACAAACGTAACAATTAATACTAAAACTAATATAATATGATCATGAAAAAAAATTAATTGTTCTATAAGAGGTGAAGCACTATCTTGAAAACTTAAATATGCTCATGTTGCCATATGTAATTCTAAAAGAAAATTAAATTTTCCTAATAGGAGCTTAAATCCTATACATCTATCTGCCATTTTAGATAATTAGTAATTAATGGGATTTCTATGTATGAATGATCTGCTGGAGGATAAGAATGCTTTCATTCAATAGAAGATGGTAAAAATGGTGTAAAGATAACGGGTCGATTTGATACTAAAGCTTCTCAAACAATTAATAAAAATCCTAGTGCAGCAACGAAGGAAATTATTGATCCTAGAGAAGATACAATATTTCAAGTAGCATATGCATCAGGATAATCGGAATAACGACGTGGCATACCATTTAGTCCTAGGAAATGTTGAGGAAAGAAAGTTAAATTTACTCCAATAAAAGTTACTAAAAAATGTATTTTTAATCATTTAGGGTTTAAGGATAAACCAGTTATTAAAGAGAATCAATGAGCAATACCACCAAAAATTCCAAATACAGCTCCTATAGATAATACATAATGAAAGTGTGCTACAACATAATAAGTATCATGAAGAATAATATCAATAGAAGAATTAGCTAATACTACACCAGTTAAACCTCCAACAGTGAATAAAAAAATGAAACCTAGTGCTCATAATAATGATGGAGAATAATTTATTTGTGTTCCATGGAGAGTACTAAGTCATCTGAAAATTTTAATTCCAGTTGGAATAGCAATAATTATAGTTGCTGAAGTAAAATAAGCTCGTGTATCTACATCTATTCCTACTGTAAATATATGGTGAGCTCATACTACAAATCCTAAAATTCCAATTGCTATTATAGCATAAATTATGCCTAAAGTACCAAATGATTCTTTTTTTCCTGATTCTTGACTAACAATATGTGAAATTATACCGAAAGCTGGTAAAATTAAAATATAAACTTCTGGATGACCGAAGAATCAAAATAAATGTTGGTATAATACAGGATCTCCCCCTCCAGCTGGGTCAAAGAAAGATGTATTTAAATTACGGTCAGTTAAGAGTATAGTAATAGCACCTGCTAAAACAGGGAGTGATAATAATAGTAAAATAGCAGTAATAAATACAGATCATACAAATAAAGGTATTTGATCTATAGTTATACCATAAGATCGTATATTAATTACTGTTGTTATAAAATTAACTGCTCCTAGAATAGATGAAACACCAGCTAGATGTAATGAAAAAATTCCTAAGTCTACTGAAGCTCCTGCGTGGGCGATAGCAGCAGCTAGAGGAGGATAAACAGTTCATCCTGTTCCAACACCTCTTTCAACTATACTTCTTGTTAACAATAATGATAAAGAAGGAGGTAGAAGTCAAAATCTTATATTGTTTATACGAGGGAAAGCTATATCTGGTGCGCCTAATATTAAAGGAACTAATCAATTGCCAAATCCTCCAATTATAATAGGTATTACCATAAAAAAAATTATTACAAATGCATGGGCGGTTACAACTACGTTATAAATTTGGTCGTTACCAATCAAACTTCCTGGTTGTCTTAGTTCTGCTCGAATAATTAAACTTAATGAAGTACCAACTATTCCCGCTCAAGCTCCGAAGACAAAATATAAAGTACCAATGTCTTTATGATTTGTAGAAAAGAATCATCGTTGCAT